ATTAGTTAACAATCCTAATCCTCATATGCTTAATTCTGATAGGAAATAAAATAGTAAAATAATTATTCATCGAATGACTATTCATCTATTGTATTTTCATCAAATAGGGGGTAGGAAAATTATATGGAAAAATGGTGGTTCAATTCGATGTTGTCTAACGAGAAGTTAAAGTTAGAACATAGGTATGGTTTAAGTAAATCAATGGAAAGTCTTGATGCTATTGGCCATACCAGTGGAAGTGATGAACCCCTTCTAAATGATACGGAGAAAAATTGGAGTGATAGTGTTAGTTATAGTTTCAGTAATGTTGATTATTTATTTGGTATCAGGGATATTTGGAGTTTGATCTCTGATGACACTTTTTTAGTTAGGGATAGTAATGGTGACAGTTATTCCGTATATTTTGATATTGAAAATCATAGTTTTGAGATTGACAATGATAGTTCTTTTCTGAGTGAATTAGAGGGTTTTTTTTCTAGTTTTTTGAATAGGGGGTCTAAGAGAAACAATCACTACTATTATCATTACATGTATGATACTCAATCTAGTTGGACTAATCACATTAATAGTTGCATTAATAGTTATCTTCGTTTTGAAGTCAGTATTAATAGTTCCATTTCAGGTGGTACTGACAATTACAGTGACAGTTACATTTATAGTTTCATTTGTACTGAAAATGTAAGTGGTAGTAAAAGTGGAAGTTTTAGTATAAGAACTCGTAATAATGGCAGTGATTTCAATATAAGAGGAAGATCTAATGATTTCGATATAAATAAAAAATACAGACATTTATGGGTTCAATGCGAAAATTGTTATGGATTAAATTATAAAAAACTTCTTAGGTCAAAAATGAATATTTGTGAACAGTGTGGATATCATTTGAAAATGAGTAGTTCAGATAGAATCGAACTTTCGATTGATTCGGGCACTTGGGATCCTATGGATGAAGATATGGTTTCTATGGACCCCATTCAATTTCATTCAGAAGAGGAACCTTATAAAGATCGTATCGATTCTTATCAAAGAAAGACAGGTTTAACTGAAGCTGTTCAAACAGGCATAGGTCAACTAAACGGTATCCCCACAGCAATTGGGGTTATGGATTTTCAGTTCATGGGAGGTAGTATGGGATCTGTAGTAGGTGAGAAAATAACTCGTTTGATTGAGTATGCTACTAATCGATCTCTACCTGTCATTATTGTGTGTGCTTCTGGAGGAGCACGCATGCAAGAAGGAAGTTTGAGCTTGATGCAAATGGCTAAAATATCTTCTGCTTCATATGATTACCAATCCACTAAAAAGTTTTTCTATGTACCAGTCCTTACATCTCCTACAACCGGTGGAGTAACAGCCAGTTTTGGTATGTTGGGAGATATCATTATTGCTGAACCTAATGCGTACATTGCATTTGCGGGTAAAAGAGTAATTGAACAAACATTGAATAAGACAGTACCCGATGGTTCACAAGCGGCTGAGTATTTATTCCATAAAGGCTTATTCGACCCAATCATACCACGTAATCCTTTAAAAGGTGTTCTAAGTGAGTTATTTCAGCTCCATGGTTTCTTTCCCTTGAATCAAAATTCAAAAAATTAAAGTATAGCACTAGATTCAGTTATTTTGTTTGTAGCGAACAAGTATTTAGTTCATCATAATAAAAAAAAAATATATAAAAATAAAAAGAAATATCAAATATGGAAATGAAATAAAATAATTTCTACATCTATCGCATTTTTACTATGAATCCCTGTTTGTTGGATCCTATTATTTAGAGTCGCGAATTCATAATGAACTTAATTTTCATAAGAAAACTCCTTTTAAATAAAAAACTCCTTATTAGATTAGAAAGAAAGATAAAAAGAACATAAGGATGGGAGAAGAAGAATAATAAAATTTGTAAAAGAAGATTACCCTATTTATATTCGTGTAGAAAGATGAATAGGTACACTTAATTTAGTTCTACATTTTTGCACTTATTATCTATCCTTTTTTTTATTAAAATTTAATATTTTAATATTATTTTTATATTTCAAATTTCTATTTTAATATATTTAATATAAATATATTATTTATAAATTATATATTTATATATACTTAGTAGTATAATATTATATAAAATACAATAGTCAATATTACCTAATATTACTTATAATAGATATACTTATCATATCATAAGATATCTTTCTAATAGATACAAATATATAGATACAAATATTAAATCGAGGCACCCATTCTATGACAGATCTCAACTTACCCTCTATTTTTGTGCCTTTAGTGGGCCTAGTATTTCCGGCAATTGCAATGGCTTCTTTATCTCTTCATGTCCAAAAAAATAAGATTGTCTAGATCCAATGGGACCAAATCCTATCAATTTATTTCAACACTGTATCATAATACAGATATTTTTTTAGTGCAATATGGTACGATATGTGGCTCTTTCCACACACAAATGAAAGAACTATTATGTATGCGGATACATGCTATCTGCATAAATGCATGTATATATATATAGCTGGTTAAAAATGGATCAGTAAATATTTTTAATAGAAAGTCAATGTATCTAACCAATTACTCCACATCAGAATAGTGCTAGTTGATGAAAGTTACTTCGGGATCAAGAAAGGTAAAGTCAAATTTGGGTTATTCTCTCAATTCCAATCGAATGCAACTGGATCTAGTATAGTATGAATTGGCGATCAGAACATATATGGATAGAACTTATAAGGGGGTCTCGAAAAACAAGTAATTTTTGCTGGGCCTGTATCCTTTTTTTAGGTTCACTAGGATTCTTAGCGGTTGGAACTTCCAGTTATCTTGGTAGGAATCTGATATCCATATTTCCATCTCAGCAAATTATTTTTTTTCCACAAGGAATCGTGATGTCTTTTTACGGGATCGCAGGTCTGTTCGTTAGCTCCTATTTGTGGTGCACAATTTTGTGGAATGTAGGTAGTGGTTATGACCGATTCGATAGAAAAGAAGGAATTGTGTGCATTTTTCGTTGGGGATTTCCTGGAATAAATCGTCGCATCTTCCTTCGCTTCCTTATGAGAGATATCCAATCAATCAGAATTGAGGTTAAAGAGGGTCTTTATCCTCGTCGTGTCCTTTATATGGAAATCAGAGGTCAAGGGGCCATTCCCTTGACTCGTACTGATGAGAATTTTACTCCACGAGAAATTGAACAAAAAGCTGCCGAATTGGCCTATTTCTTGGGCGTACCAATTGAAGTATTTTGAAATGAATTGAACACAATAAAGAATAAATGTTTTCTCGGCATGGGGGAAGGAACTTGCTAATTCCCTTTTTAATATAATTGAAGTCTTTTTGGAATGTTCATTTGAACAAAACATGTTAGATTATTCTATTTCCTCCTTCCTTTGTCGTGGCGACTCCCATAGAATAAACCAAAAAGGCAGGAGGGCGTATATGGAATAACTATAATAAACTATACTATAATAAAGAAGAAAATTAAGAAAAGAAGAAATTTTTGTATACCATTTGTATACCAAAAGTATTTCATATGCGTATGGATCCCAACTCAATTCTTTTCTACTATAAAATTTCTACTAGAAAAAAGGCTAATCTAAGGCTAATATAATAAGTAGGGATTCATCAAATATATCCGAACATTTATTTCGTAATGCGGAATTCATCTCATATTTTTAGGCCCAAAATTTTGATGATACCTTTTTCCTTGGTTGTGGCTAGGCGGTGAAACATTTCGAAATAATTAACTGAGGGGGGTTTTCGTTTCTAAATCCGATTCATTATTTTAAGTGGGTTTTCGAGTATTCATAGAAAGGAACAAATGAAGATGAAATTGCTTCGAATTTGCCCATTCAAATTTGCCCAATTGAGATATCTAGGAATAATATTGATTTTTCATTTTTATCCGAAAAGGGCAAACCCTTATCCCATTTCTATATTCCTTCTAGATCCAAGAACTAAACTCAATTTTGACACAAAAATTGGAATGGATAGACCCATAGGTTCAATACCTTGTTATAGAACTCGTGCTTCAGAGAAATATCATATAGAGTCAACGAATGAAGCAGGTTCATTAACGATTCAATTCACAGATAAAAAATGAAAAAAAAGAAAGCATTGCCTTCTTTCCCATATCTTGTATCTATAGTATTTTTGCCCTGGTGGGTTTCTCTTTCATTTAATAAATGTCTGGAACTTTGGGTTACAAATTGGTGGAATACCGGTCAATCCAAAACTCTCTTGAATATCATTCAAGAGAAAAACGTTCTAGAAAGATTCATAGAATTAGAAGAACTCTTTCTGTTGGACGAAATGATAAAGGAGTACCCGGAGACACATATACAAAAACTTCGTATAGGAATACACAAGGAAACGATACAATTGGTCAAAACACACAATGAATATCATCTCCATATCATTTTGCATTTCTCGACAAATATAATCTCTTTCGCTATTCTAAGTGGTTATTTTATTTTGGGTAATGAGGAACTTGTCATTCTTAATTCTTGGGTTCAGGAATTCCTCTATAACTTAAGTGACACAATAAAAGCTTTTTCGATTCTTTTAGTTACTGATTTATGGATTGGATTTCACTCGACTCATGGTTGGGAACTAATAATTGGTTCGTTCTACAATGATTTTGGATTGGCTCATAACGATCAAATTATATCTGGTCTTGTTTCCACCTTTCCAGTTATTCTAGATACAATTGTGAAATATTGGATTTTCCATTATTTAAATCGTGTATCTCCTTCGCTTGTAGTCATTTATCATTCAATGAATGAATGAAGAACTCATTTGATCTCCTGATATCAATCAAATAAATCAGAATCTTTCTTCCTTTATAAAGAAACCATTTTGAATCTTACTTAATTCTTTATATTTTATTTCTACCAGTTCAAGGTATTCGTCCTATATTACAGTACAACTATTCCAGTACAATGACAGACTCGTGCATAGGGAACTTTACTAGTTCTCTATCTAATTTATTGTAGAAATTCCGAGATCCA